TGTAGGGCTGGCTTCTATTGGACCTGGAGTTGGACAAGGGACTGCTGCGGGCCAAGCCGTAGAAGGTATCGCGAGACAACCAGAAGCAGAGGGTAAAATACGAGGTACTTTATTGCTTAGTCTGGCTTTTATGGAAGCTTTAACAATTTATGGACTGGTCGTGGCATTAGCGCTTTTATTTGCAAATCCTTTTGTTTAATCCTCGAAATAAATGGGAAAGTCTTATTTTGATCTTTCTTATTTTATTATCTTAGATTTGCCGCTTGATTTTTCAAATTATATCAAGATTTCAATCCTACAATAACTTTAACTTATTCGTTGAGATAATACAATACCCCGTGGGAAGGACTAATTTGAGGATCAGGAATTAGCGGATCCACTCGCTTTTTTCCTTCCCGTTCTCGGTCCAATGGAACCCCCTTTTTTAGTACGCCTTGCAACGAACGAGATATATCGTAATTGATATGATACCTGGCCTGGGACCTAATTATAATTAAGTATTTTTTTTTGGGGGGGAGTTCAATTGAAATTAAATAGATTGAGAAATATGGAAAAAAATTAAATCAACAAAGGGTGAAGTAATACAAAAAGAACTCTGTTCAATTTAGTCAGTCCTATCTATAAGAGGAGATCATATGAAAAATGTAACCGATTCTTTCGTTTCCTTGGGTCACTGGCCGTCCGCCGGGAGTTTCGGATTTAATACCGATATTTTAGCAACAAATCCAATAAATCTAAGTGTAGTCCTTGGTGTATTGATTTTTTTTGGAAAGGGAGTGTGTGCGAGTTGTTTATTTCAAGAATAAGCTGGATCTAACCAGCTGCACTTTTTTCTTTATAACTAGGAAAGAAAGGTGCACGATCCCGCGAATTACTTCTGAATCAATTCAGAAATCATATGTACGAACCGTAGCATTTCGTGATTCGTTGGTAAATACACTTTGATTCTCTATTAACCAATAATATGTAATATGGGGCCCTAAACATGGTTAAAGCTAAATTGTTTGAAGTCTGGGCGCAACATTGGTGTTCTTTCTACCACTATGTTAGTATGGCGAGAGTTTCAAAACGAATCCTTGCATTTTATCCGATATAGAACACTCATATCGATAAAATGATTTGTGAACCTTTTATTGTTACTGAAAAACGGGAATCCCCTCCTTTTTTTATCCAATGCGGAATCGACGACCTATGTATAAAGTAAGCGGAATTTTTTGGATTTGAATAAAAAAAAAGAAACAACTTTGCCGATAATTACAGATTTTTTGTCTGGTCGGAAGAGTCCTCCGAATATTCTGGTCTTGGATCAACGATCCGTTTCAATATTTTTGAATCCGAACAGAAAAGAGAGGATAAGCTCATTATATATTATATATATATATAAAAAAAAATATATAAATAAAAAAGTGATACGGGAATGCCCCATAAGGAAGTGAGCGTGAGAGCCAAATGAATCGAAAGATTCCTGTTTGGTTCGGGAAGAGGTCATGGAATTGTTAAAATTAATTGTAATGGGAAGATAATCTACTTTCATTAAGTGATTTATTAGATAATCGAAAACAGAGAATCTTGAGTACTATTCGAAATTCAGAAGAGCTACGCAAAGGGTCCATTGAAAGGCTGGAAAAGGCCAAGGCCCGCTTACGAAAAGTGAAAATAGAAGCGGATGAGTTTCGAGTGAATGGATATTCCGAGATAGAACGAGAAAAATTGAATTTGATTAATTCAACTTATCAGAATTTGGAACGATTAGAAAATTACAAAAATGAAACCATTCAGTTTGAACAACAAAGAGCTATTAATCAAGTCAGACAACGCGTTTTTCAACAAGCCTTACAAGGAGCTCTAGGAACTCTGAATAGTTGTTTGAACAACGAGTTACATTTACGCACTATCGGTGCTAATATTCGTATGTTTGGGGCGATGAAAGAAATAACTGATTAGTCCTTCTACTGTAGGTATTATTTATTGATTTTTCCTTTGCTTCTGAAAAAGAATTAAGCAAGACTCATGGCAACCCTTAGAGCCGACGAAATTAGTAATATTATCCGTGAACGTATTGAGCAATATAATAGAGAAGTCAAGATTGTGAATACTGGCACCGTACTTCAAGTAGGTGATGGCATTGCTCGTATTCATGGTCTTGATGAAGTAATGGCAGGTGAATTAGTAGAATTTGAAGAGGGTACAATAGGCATTGCTCTTAATTTGGAATCCAATAATGTTGGTGTTGTGTTAATGGGTGACGGTTTGATGATACAAGAGGGAAGTTCTGTAAAAGCAACAGGAAGAATTGCTCAGATACCAGTGAGCGAGGCTTATTTGGGTCGTGTTATAAATGCTCTTGCTAAACCTATTGATGGTAGGGGCGAGATTTCAGCTTCGGAATCTCGGTTAATTGAATCGCCCGCCCCAGGTATTATTTCGAGACGTTCCGTATATGAGCCTATGCAAACCGGACTTATTGCTATTGATTCGATGATTCCTATAGGACGCGGTC